TATTATTTCTATTCGACCTATTTTTTTTTTAATATTTACTTTTTAATAGAAATATCGATTTATAATGAATATCAATTTATTCGTATATTTATTTTAGTTCTTATATTTATTTGACTCTTTATATTATCGAATCTAATTATTCTATGTATAATTAATTAGAAATAGAATTGGAATAATATTTCAAAGATTTTATGAAATGGTGATTCGAATGAATGATTCATGAATATAAATATGAATCAAAACAAAAGATTCTATGGAATCATGAAAGAGGGATCTTTCCCTCAGATTTAGTCATACCATTAGATTGACAATTTCAAAAAGCTGTTCATACTATGAACATAGTATGAGGGCGGTCGGGTAAGTATGCCCCCATCGTCTAGTGGTTCAGGACATCTCTCTTTCAAGGAGGCAACGGGGATTCGACTTCCCCTGGGGGTAGGGTACTACGCAAGGAAGTTGATCATGGATTATCAATATGCCTGGAATTGATTCTTCCTGGGTCGATGCCCGAGCGGTTAATGGGGACGGACTGTAAATTCGTTGGCAATATGTCTACGCTGGTTCAAATCCAGCTCGGCCCAATAATTCACCGATCCACCATGAAATGAATAACCCATTTGTTGTTCCCCAGAAAGGCCTAATCGGAATACGGAAGACTAAAGAAAAGTGAGATTTTCTGATATATTTTTACCGCTGTTCATTTGCTCTATTTATTTTTTTCCACAAATTCAGATCTTGTTTGCTAATGATCCATCTAGATTCATATAAGGATCCGGAGGTATAAAGTCTAAGGTAAAGAATAAAATAAAGAATAAAGAAAAAAACTCTTTTTTTTTTCATTGAAAGTGAAAGATTGATTTGATTATCAATCAATTTCTAAAAAACGAAAGGATTACTAACAATTTGCGAGACGCTCCCACTAAAGTGCATATCCATGTGGATATCAAATATATCATGCGGATTTATGTTACAATACGACTATTCTAATCTAAATAAAATAGAAAGGGTTTGAATGAAATCATAAGAATATGTATGATGTATACTTTATTTGCTTGGGATTGTAGTTCAATTGGTCAGAGCACCGCCCTGTCAAGGCGGAAGCTGCGGGTTCGAGCCCCGTCAGTCCCGACGGATCCAAATACAATAAAAAAAAATACATCAATTCATCTCTTCGTTTTCTTTGAAAGGGAGAACAAATAGCAGAATTTCATTCCCAGGGGGAATGCTCTCTTATTTTATTTATTTATTTTTTCCTTTCACATTTCTCATCAAAGAAATACGGGAATTCCCATTTATTCAACTAGTACCGATTGAAAGGCGAAAGGCATATGTAAATTAGTACAATTATTGGTAGAAGCATATTCAGGATTCCAAGAGATACCGTACGGAGTCCGTCTTTTTCGATTATTCCCGATCTGTGTAATGTAATAGAGTACTATATGTTTCAAGTAGGACATACAAAATAAAATTTAACATAGTAACCTTGATATAATACTTTTAAGATTAAAGGTATATCCCTTTCTATTTCTAACTACGATTTTGTGTAACCTCAATTACTAATTGAAATTAGTAATGCGAATTTGAAACAATTTATCTCATTCAACTTTCACACTGAATTTTTGATATATGTGCATCCTGTAATTAATCCAAGGAAATAGTATATTAATAATAGTATATTAATAAAATAAAAAGAAAGCTCAAAAAAGAAGGATCCCATCTCTCTTTCTCTCTTAGCGAGGGCTATCTCTCTTAGTGAGAGTGAGGGAATGAATAATCTTTTTTAAGTTTAAGGGTCCTGCCGAAGAAAGAACAGGGTTTTTAATGAATTTGATGGAATACTATATTTTTTATACCCCGGCTTTCCTTATTATATATTATACTTATACTTCTTTGTTTTCCAAGAAGATTAGATCATTAAAGATTAAAGGGAGGTTCGAACTTACCTTTTTACATTTTGCTTCTATTGTTTATTTTATTGGGTTTTTTAAAACCAATGTAAGTAAGTGTAAAGGAGGTCATATGATATCTCATCAGATGCTTAAGGGGGGCGTACTTTATAGAAACTGTAGTTTAAAGAAACTAAAGAGTGGAATAGAATGATAAATAACGTAAAAGAATTATTGATCGGATTCATAATCCGAATTGCAATTCGGTATGGATAAAGGATCTTCCTATGTTATACTATTTAATTCTCGACGATGAATCAATTAATTTGATAGCTCAGATATTGTTATTCATAATATTGATCTGATTCGATATCATCGAGATGTAATTCATACCATTGAATATTGCATTTACAGGCGAAAGGTTTATCAGCTCTATGGGATTAAATCCCGAGTTATTTCAAATTAAATAAAAATGAAACGATGAGATTATGGAAGTAAATATTCTCGCATTTATTGCTACTGCACTGTTCATTCTAGTTCCGACTGCTTTTTTACTTATAATATACGTAAAAACGGTCAGTCAAAATGATTAATTTGACTTAAACTTGACTGTTTCGTTCTTATCAATGATTGAAAAGAAAAAATAAAAATTAAAAGTATTCCAATTTCATGTCTTAAATGAAACAAGCGGACTAGAATTATCAGTATGGTAGAAAGATTCATATATTTCTTTCTACCATACTTATTATATTATTGTAGTATATAAAGTTTTACTGTATAAAGATAGAGGTTTAATATAGATCAATCCACAATATCTATCTTCATAGATATCAATTACATATAGATATAAATTCCATACATCTATGTACATAGCGTACCAATTCTATTTCTTTGTTTTATCTATTTAATTTGTGTTGATTGCAATTATCAATATAAAAAAATAGAAGGGCAACTCTTACTCTTACGGTTCTAATTCCTAGAATTTATGATTCTTTTCAATATGAGAATCCTGGTATCCACCGAAAGAATCAAATCGATGAAGTAAAAAAAGTATAGGCGTATATTAATAAACGAGAATCACATAATTTTTTTTTAGCATTCCGAATAAATAATTGATTGAGCAGTTGACAGATGATCCGGGGGTTCGGTTCCATGGGGAACCTCCTTGGATTTCGAAAAGGATTAGTAAAGCACACTCGTTTTTATTTTTAACGCTTGAACCGTGATATGAAATGAGTTCAATAAAGCAAGCATAGCATAAATCGAATTTCTAAAATAATACAACAAATAATAAAGCAAGCGGTAACGCGCAATATGTGACTTGCCCAAGGCAATATTTTATTATGTGGAGTATTTCGTTGGACAACCACTATGTCTATGTTGTTTCCCATAGAGAGTCTGTATCCACTTAATAACATAACCATTTTCTCTTTGAACAGTAAAAATAAAAAAAAAAGAGGTGGAAACCAAAAACAAATAAAAAAAGTAAAATAAAAAGGGCTTTGCAGAACGATCTATAAAACAATTGATATGGGTTGAGTTTGATTCCTCAACTCAATTAGTAGTACCTCTAGAGTCCACTTCTACCCCATACTACGAGTGAAAGAGAAAATGTAAAGACTACCATTAAAGCAGCCCAAGCGAGACTTACTATATCCATGTGAATTATATCCCCTATCTCCATAAATAGGAAGGAATTATTCCATTACCCTTCCCTAATCATTATTATGTTCACTAATCACTAATAATAGTGGAATCGCTGGCGCGGAGTCAAAAGTGAAGTGGATTATGACCCAACACCATTGATGAAACAATTCACTAAACTCACAATTCTAACCGGTTTTTATATTATATTATATGATTTAGATCGGAAAACGGTAAGAACAAGCAAAATACGTGGATACGCCTTTAGAAGTTTCAGGGGAATGTTACTAACATGTAGGAATAATAATACCTAGTCTTTCTTTTGTTGACCTTCATTTCATTATCATTAAGTAAAAAGTATAAAAAAATAGAGTCAAGATAGATCACTATCTATCACATATCCCTATTTCTCATTTTATCCAATCCTTACGTTACGTCTCTCGCTTGTCTCTGCGAAATAATGGGACGATAGTCTATTACATTATTGACTGGGGTAGGGGTTACAGAAAAGAAAGAATTTCTTCTTGTACTTTCTTTATAACTTTATAAAAGAATAATAAGTAAAAATAATATAATATATAAGTAAAAGTCGATTATCTATTCAATTCTATCATATTAAATTGATTGCCGGAGCACTTAGAGAATTTCATGAGTCTGTATACAAACATACAAACAAAGTATCTTTCGACTTTTCCGCAACGAATAATTCCATTCCCCGTTCGTCTATCCAAATAAATTCAAGATTCAATTAATAAGCATTAGTAATAGAAGAGTTGTCATATCAAGATTTAACGATCCCTTTTCAATATTCACTAATATAATCTTTCCGCAAGGATTTACATCATTTTAGAGAACAGAACCGCCGGAGATGCTTATAGAATCAAGCAAGTATCAAGAGGACTCTCCCCCCCTTACTTCTGCTGGAAAAGTTTGTTAAGTTATATCAGCAAAATATAATAAGGTACGCCGATTTTTTTTGTTGATTAGGCGACACCCAGATTTGAACTGGGGAAAAAGGATTTGCAGTCCCCCGCCTTACCGCTCGGCCATGTCGCCAAAACGGTACAAAAAAATATATGAAAATATTCCACTTTTTTTTTCGGGGGGGGGGGTATTCGTTTTTGTACTTGTATCTGGAATCCTCTTTTATTTAATAATCCCCTTTCCTAAAAAAAAGAAATACTTACCTTTCTCTTTGGATTGGATATATATCTTCGATTGTTTGTATAGTATCTTAAAACAAACACAATATTGAAAAAAAAAAAACCTCCCCTTTTCTATTGAAAAACCAATTGTGTATTTTCAGTCACAAAGCAAAAATTCAGAACAAATTGGAACCATTAACTATTAAATGTGAATTCAAATTTAGGAATGATTCCCGAGTTTGAATAGAAAATTGTGTTTTACTAATGATATAAGAAAATCCAAACTGCTACGTAACTAATTAATCAATAAAGAAATCCTTCTCAA